ATAAACGATTTTTATACTTACTATAGGAGCGATCTCAAACTGCCAACCAATGTAGTAGTATGATGAATACATCGAATAGTTTGGAGAAGACATGAAACAAATTGAAAAGGAAGTCGTAACAAAAAAAGTGGTACTGAGATCATTTGCCCTATATGTACAAATAGAATTCGGGCAGATCTTTTCCCGGAGTAGAACAAACATGAACCTAAAAAAAAGGAAAGGGCCCATTCAGGAACAATAAAATGACATCGTGATTTGAATCTCGATGAAACAATACATCAATGAGAGGTTAGTTCAATAAGTTCAGTAAATTCTTTTTTTTATAGGTAAGGGAACAAAAACTCATCTTATGTTTTTTGAAAAATAGAAGAAGAAAACCCCCTTCATTAGAAAAACAAAAACCTGTTACATTACAGAAAAAAAAAAAAAGAAATAGAACTGGAATCGACACATTGATTCTTTTTTTCGCAATTTTTTTTTGAACCGTATGCATCCAAAGGTGCACGTACGGTTCCTAAGGGAACCAATTTTGTCCTAATCAACCGACTTCATCGAGAAAGATTACTTTTTTTAGGCCAAGAAGTTGATAGCGAGATCTCGAATCAACTTGTTGGTCTCATGGTATATCTCAGTATAGAAGATGATACTAGGGATCTTTATTTATTTATAAACTCTCCCGGCGGATGGGTAATACCAGGAATAGCCATTTATGATACTATGCAATTTGTGCCACCCGATGTGCATACAATATGCATGGGATTAGCCGCTTCAATGGGATCTTTCATTCTGGTCGGAGGAGAAATTACCAAACGTCTAGCATTCCCTCACGCTTGGCGCCAATGAGTTTTTTTATTTGAAAAAAAAAAAGGAAGACTATGCCTTCGCCATATTGAATATGAATAAAATAATAAGTAATAATAGCATGGCACTTCGAGTTCGATATGAGCAAACCATTATTGTTTTTTTCATAACATGAGATTTTATGTCGAGATAGTAGTATGAAATAGAGGTCATTTCGGATTTGATCTTATGTGTCGGGGGTACATTTCAGCGTCACAAACCATTCTTTTTCACACCAGAATTCTCTTTCTGATATTTATGTTATGAAAGAAAAAGTACAAAAATGAAAAAAAAAAGATCATTTTTTTCCTTATTTGATCGTATCAGAAAGGAACTTTGGGATTGCTAAATCACAGACAAAATAAATATATAAAGCAACAGAACCATCATAGTATTTTTTTTACTCCTACGAAAGGAAGGGTGGTAAATGGATCATTCAACGATCCGGATCGGATGGATTCTATTTCTTTCTTCAATAGAATAGAAGAGAAGAAAAAGAAAAAGTAAATTCCATTGTAGAGCCGTATGCACAAAAGATGCCTGTACGGTTGTACAATTCTATTCTTTTTTCTTATATTTTTTTTATCCCTTACTTTAGCCCAATCATGCAAGATAGAAGAACCCTTCATGATGTTATATCAATATCATCAGGGTTATGATTCACCAACCTGCTAGTTCTTTTTATGAGGCACAAGCAGGCGAATTTATCCTGGAAGCGGAAGAACTACTGAAACTTCGCGAAACCCTCACAAAGGTTTATGTACAAAGAACGGGTAATCCTTTATGGGTTGTATCCGAAGACATGGAAAGAGATGTTTTTATGTCAGCAACAGAAGCCCAAGTTCATGGCATTGTTGATCTTGTAGCGGTCGAAAATGAAAATACTAGGGATTTCATGTAAATCCATTTCAAACCATAATTCGAATTTTCTGCGATTTGATATTGAATAGAAAAAAAATTCATGATCATCAATCATCAGGTTAAGATCGATCTAAACCAACCCATTCCATTCTAGAATTCTATATATACATACGACATGCCAACTATTAAACAACTTATTAGAAACACAAGACAGCCAATAAGAAATGTCACGAAATCTCCCGCTCTTAGAGGATGTCCTCAGCGTCGAGGAACATGCACTAGGGTGTATGTGCGACTCGTTCAGATCATGAGTTCGAACAAATGAGACAATTTTCCAGTATCAATGACCAGTACCAATGAATAGGATAGATAGAGAAGATCTATCATATACCTATATTGTGTTTGGAATTTATGGTTTACATTGGTGCAAATCCAATCACCTAGATTTGAGATGAAAAGCAATTCCCCATTGGGGGCAAATGGTTATCCATTAAGCGGAGGAAATGGTATTATAAGAAGCAAAAAGGTTATACTCCTATTCTTGAAAGAACGGACTAACAGGGTCAGCTACCTAGCCAACTTTCATAATTAAATGCCGTCACTGTATGGATAACTCTTATTGTGAAAAGAACTATTACTGTATAATTGATGGGTAGAGCCAAAGAGTGCGAACTATACAAGTTAACAATAACATTTGATAAAATGAAAGAAGAGGCTCCGGTGTATAGAGAGGACCTCACCGTTTAAAAAAAAAAGTAACCATAGAAACGATGGAACCCACTATTTTTTTTTATTTGGTATCGTTAGAATTTCTTATTTCCAGGTGAAATGCCTGGAAGGAATAAAAAATCGTGGTTGGGGAAAGTCATAGTAGCAAAAGCCATTGGAATTTTTATTTTATATATCGGAATAATCCGTTTTGTTATTAATTGACGGGGGGTAAAGGATGACTGAAAGAAGAGAAATCAATTAGTTATTCATTAAGGTTTAATTTGATTCAATGACCAGAGTTAGACGAGGATATACAGCTCGGAAACGTCGAACAAAAATTCGTTTATTTGCATCAACCTTTATTGGGGCTCATTCAAGACTTACTCGAACGACTACTCAACAGAAAATGAGAGCTTTGGTTTCCTCTCATCGAGATAGAGGCAGGCAAAAGAGGGATTTTCGTAGTTTGTGGATCACTCGAATAAATGCAGTAATTCGTGAGAATAAGGTATTCTATAATTATAGTAGATTAATACCAAATCTGTACAAGAAGCAATTGCTTCTTAATCGTAAAATACTTGCGCAAATATCTATATCAAATAAGAATTGTCTTTACATGATTTCCAATCAGATTATCAAATAAAGGATATGATATTATCAAATATAATACAGAAATGATTGAAATTGAAACAGAATTCCCCGGAGAATGAACTCCGGGAAGATAGAATAAAAAAAATTAAGTAAGATAAGTAGTAGGAATGAACGAACATGTTTCAATAAAAAAAAAGATTTCTTCTTCCCCCATTTTTGATTTCTTATAACACAAGAAATAAATCGGGATTCTAGGCCTTTTGAACAAAACATCAATCTGAGCTTGAGTTCCGATTGGAGTTTTGAGTCAATTGAGGAGTATGTTTATTTATTTCTGGTTCTAGGACCAGTAGTTCTGGGGATCGACTCGGCTCTCTCAAATTGTTTCTCATTATTAAGAAAAGGTAACAAAGATAAAATACGAGCTTGTTTTATAGCAATAGTAATTAATCGTTGTTGTTTCAAGGTCAATTTATTCACCCGTCTAGATAATATTTTTCCTTGTTCACTAATAAATCGACTAATTAAACTCATGTTTCTATAATCGATTCGATCCCCCGATCCAATTGGGGACAAACGCCTACGAAAGGATCGCTTGTATTTACGAAAAGGTTGCTTGGATTTATCCATGGTTTATTCCTTATCTCTAAAATTCTATTTCTTTATTCATTTCAGATCTGACCGAAATAGGCTTTGATTCGCATCGTTTATATTATACATATCATATATAATACATATCATATGTATTATATATATATATATGAAAATGAAATCGGGTTTGATTTGTATTGTATATATTATGTATATTATATATGTTATATTTATGTTAAGTTAAATATGTTAACTTAAATATGTTAAGTTCTTCCTCTTCCTGTTCCTTGGAAAGATCGCGCACACGTTCCGTTCCATCTATTTCTTTATTTCCCCATGAATCGTATGCTTGTGACAATAGCGACAAAATTTTCTCAATTCTAATCTACTGGATGTATTGTGTCGATTCTTTTGAGTAATATATCTAGAAATACCCGGCGATTCTTTATTGACACCATTTCGGACACAACTGGTACATTCCAAAATAACTCTGACTCTGACATCTTTACCCTTGGCCATGAACCCCCTTTTGATTTTGGATCGACTTAACTTCTTCTATTTTCGACCCGAACTGAAGAAGAATAAAAGAACAAAAAAATCAATAAGAAAATCAATAGAAGTTACTAACTTGAAATTCCATTTTCATTTCTAAAGATTTCGTTGTGTTGTATGTGTTGTAATTATATAATTACAATTAATATTAATAGAGTAATAGTAATAGAGTAATAGTAATAATTAATAAAGTAATAATTAATAATAAAGTAATAATTATAAAGTAATAATTAATAATAAAGTAATAATTAAGTAATACAATTTCTTTCTAACTATCAATTATTCTATTCCTATCTTAAATCCCAATATTTCATTTAAGTATTTTCTTTCTATGCTATGATTTCGTGGATTCTACCCTAGATCTGGATACACATTTCCATTTCTGTTCCCCAAAATTCGATCTTAGATTCACCAGATTTTTGTCGAGGTTCAATACACTTTTTCTTTTTTCTTTCCTTCCTATCCTCCTCCTATCCTAAAGAACTGAAAAAAAAAAGGAAGGGGCGAAATTTTAGTCACGTCACGTAGAATTGTATCCCTAATTTTCTTCATTTCTTCGCATATTAATAACTAGAATGAAAAAAAAGGGAATGACAAGGCATCTGGGAATAAACGATTAATTTCTATCAATAGACCTGCTAAAGACCCAAACCATAGAGTAGTTAGCACAGGTGCCACGGAGAGATATGTTTTTATATCTCGCATTGAAAATCCTCCTTCTTTATTGTAATACATATATGTATGGTCGGATGTTGTAGTTCAAGATCATTTGTATTTTTTTTTACTTTACGCGGAATTCCTAACTAAAATAGATATGTACAATGAACCGATAGATGAGATTTTCCTGTCCCTAA